ATCTAGATTTACGAATTATTATAGATTATTCATTGGTAGAATGGAAAGAATTGGAGGAAGAAGAACCCACGGGGAACGAATGGGAAGATCGAAAAGTTGGAAGAAGAAAAGATTTTTTGCTTAGACGCATGGAATTGGCTAAGCATTTTATTCGAACAAATATAGAACCAAAATGGATGGTTTTGTGTCTATTACCGGTTCTTCCTCCTGAGTTGAGACCAATCTATCATATAGATGAGGATAAACTAGTGACCTCGGATATTAATGAAATCTATAGAAGAATTATCTATCGGAATAATACTCTTACAGATCTATTAACAACAAGTATAGCTACGCCAGAAGAATTAATAATATCTCAGGAAAAATTGCTACAAGAAGCCGTGGATGCACTTCTTGATAATGGAATCTGCGGACAACCAATGAGGGACGATCATAATAGAGTTTACAAGTCGCTTTCAGATGTAATTGAAGGCAAAGAAGGAAGAGTTCGCGAGACTCTGCTTGGTAAACGGGTCGATTATTCAGGGCGGTCAGTGATTGTCGTGGGCCCTTCACTTTCCTTACATCGATGTGGATTGCCTCGCGAAATAGCAATAGAACTTTTCCAGGCATTTGTAATTCGTGACCTAATTAGAAAACATCTTGCTTCGAACATAGGAGTTGCTAAGAGTCAAATTCGAAAAAAAAAACCGATTGTATGGGAAATACTTCAGGAAATTCTGGATGACCATCCTGTATTGCTGAATAGAGCGCCTACTCTGCATAGATTAGGCATACAGGCATTTCTCCCTGTTTTAGTGGAGGGGCGTGCTATTTGTTTACATCCATTAGTTTGTAAGGGCTTTAATGCAGACTTTGACGGGGATCAAATGGCTGTTCATGTGCCTTTATCTTTGGAGGCTCAAGCAGAGGCACGTTTACTTATGTTTTCTCATATGAATCTTTTGTCTCCAACTATTGGAGATCCCATTTCTGCACCAACTCAAGATATGCTTAGTGGACTCTATGTCTTAACGAGTGGTAATCGTCGCGGTATTTGTGTAAATAGGTATAATCCATGTAATCGTAGAAACTATCAAAATGAAAATAATAACTATAAGTATACAAAAAAAAAAGAACCCTTTTTTTGTAATGCCTATGATGCAATTGGCGCTTATCGGCAAAAACGAATCAATTTAGGTAGTGCTTTGTGGCTGCGGTGGCGACTAGATCAACGCGTTATTGCTGCAAGAGAAGCTCCCATCGAAATTCACTATGAATCTTTGGGTACCTATTATGAGATTTATGGACACTATCTAATAGTAAGAAGTATAAAAAGGGAAATTTTATATATATATATTCGAACCACTCTTGGTCATATTTCTCTTTATCGAGAAATAGAAGAAGCCATACAGGGGTTTTGGCAGGGCTGTTGTAATTCTATGCTACCCGCGGGAATTCGAGTCTCGCCGGGTTAACTAGGACCATAATTGCGGAATTTATACGTGAATCAAGATCTAGAAAAGGAAGTTTTCCAATCACTGACTCAAACCCATTGTCAAATTCTACTCAGCGCAATATGGAGGTACTGATGGCAGAACGGCCCACTCAGGTCTTTCACAATAAAGTGATAGACGGAACTGCCATGAAACGACTTATTAGTCGATTTATTGATCACTATGGAATAGGATATACATCACATATCCTGGATCAAGTAAAGACTCTGGGTTTCCGACAAGCTACCGCCGCATCCATTTCATTAGGAATTGATGATCTTTTAACAATACCTTCTAAAAGATGGCTAGTTCAAGACGCTGAACAACAAAGTTTTATTTTGGAAAAACACCATCATTATGGGAATGTACACGCGGTAGAAAAATTACGTCAATCGATCGAGATATGGTATGCCACAAGTGAATATTTGCGACAAGAAATGAATCCAAATTTTCGGATGACCGATCCTTTTAATCCAGTTCATATAATGTCTTTTTCGGGAGCCAGAGGAAATGCATCTCAGGTACATCAATTAGTAGGTATGAGAGGATTAATGTCGGATCCCCAAGGTCAAATGATTGATTTACCCATTCAAAGCAATTTACGCGAAGGGCTCTCTTTAACAGAATATATTATTTCTTGCTACGGAGCCCGTAAAGGAGTTGTGGATACCGCTATCCGAACATCAGATGCAGGATATCTCACGCGCAGACTTGTTGAAGTAGTTCAACACATTGTTGTACGTCGAACAGATTGTGGCACCGTTCGAGGTTTTTCTGTAAGTCCTCGAAATGGAATGATGGCGGACAGGATTTTTATCCAAACATTAATTGGGCGTGTATTAGCAGATGATATATATATAGGTTCGCGATGCATTGCTACTAGAAATCAAGATATTGGGATTGGACTTGTCAATAGATTCATCACTTTTAGAGCACAACCCATCTCTATTCGAACCCCCTTTACTTGTAGGAGTACATCTTGGATTTGTCAATTATGTTATGGCCGGAGTCCAGCTCATGACGACCTGGTCGAATTGGGAGAAGCTGTTGGTATTATTGCAGGTCAATCTATTGGAGAACCGGGCACTCAATTAACATTAAGAACTTTTCATACCGGCGGAGTATTCACAGGGGGTACTGCAGAACATGTGCGAGCCCCTTCTAATGGAAAAATAAAATTCAATGAGGATTTAGTTCATCCGACACGTACACGTCATGGACATCCTGCTTTTCTATGTTCTAGAGACTTGTATGTAACTATTGAGAGTGAAGATATTATACACAATGTGTGTATTCCGCCCAAAAGTTTTCTTTTAGTTCAAAACGATCAATATGTAGAATCAGAACAAGTCATTGCTGAGATTCGCGCGAGAACATCCACTTTGAATTTGAAAGAGAAGGTTCGAAAACATATTTATTCTGACTCAGAGGGCGAAATGCACTGGAATACCGATGTGTACCATGCACCTGAATTTACATATGGTAATATTCATCTCTTACCAAAAACAAGTCATTTATGGATATTATTAGGGGAGCCCTGGAGATCCAGTCTAGGACCCTGTTCGATCCACAAGGATCAAGATCAAATGAACGCTTATTCTCTTTCTGTTAAGCGAAGATATATTTCTAACCCCTCAGTAACTAATAATCAAGCGAGACACAAATTTTTTAGTTCGTATTTTTCTGGTAAAAATCAAAAGGGAGATAGGATTCCCGATTATTCAGAACTTAATCGAATGACATGTACTGGTCGTTGTAATCCGGCCATTCTCGAGGGGAATTCTGATTTATTGGCGAAGAGGCGAAGAAATAGATTCATCATCCCACTCGAATTGCTTCAAGAAGGCGAGAACCAACTAATACCTTCTTCAGGTATCTCAATTGAAATCCCCAGAAATGGTATTCTGCGTAGAAATAGTATTCTTGCTTATTTCGATGATCCTCGATATATAAGAAAGAGCTCGGGACTTACTAAATATGAGACTAGAGAACTTAATTCAATCGTCAACGAAGAGGATTTGATTGAGTATCGAGGAGTCAAGGTATTTTGGCCAAAATACCAAAAGGAAGTAAATCCATTTTTTTTTATTCCCGTGGAAGTTCACATTTTGGCCGAATCTTCGTCCATAATGGTACGGCACAATAGTATTATTGGGGTAGATACGCAAATCACTTTAAATAGAAGAAGTCGGGTAGCCGGATTGGTTCGAATCAAGAAAAAAGCAGAAAAAATTAAACTGATAATCTTTTCCGGAGATATACATTTTCCTGGAAAGACAAATAAGGCATTCCGATTGATACCACCAGGAGGGGGAAAACAAAATTACAAAGAATACAAAAAATTGAAAAATTGGCTCTATATCCAACGAATGAAACTTTCCAGGTATGAAAAAAAATATTTTGTTTTGGTTCAACCTGTAGTCCCATATAAAAAAACGGACGGTATAAATTTAGGAAGACTTTTCCCGCCGGATCTCTTGCAGGAAAGTGATAATCTACAACTTCGAGTTGTCAATTATATCCTTTATTACGACCCAATTCTTGAAATTTGGGACACAAGTATTCAATTAGTTCGGACTTGTTTAGTGTTGAATTGGGACCAAGACAAAAAGATCGAAAAGGCCTGTGCTTCCTTTGTTGAAATAAGGACAAATGGTTTGATTAGAGATTTTCTAAGAATCGACTTAGCGAAGTCACCTATTTCGTATACCGGAAAAAGGAACGATCTGTCGGGTGTAGGATTGATCTCTGAGAATGGATCAGATCGCGCTAATGTCAATCCGTTTTCTTCCATTCATTCCTATTCCAAGGCAACCATTCAAGAATCTGTTAATCCAAATCAAGGGACTATTCATACGTTGTTGAATCGAAATAAGGAATCTCAATCTTTGATAATTTTGTCATCATCCAATTGTTCTCGAATAGGTCCATTCAACGATGTAAAATCTCCCAATATAATAAAAGAATCAATCAAAAAGGACCCCCTAATTCCAATTAGTAATTCGTTGGGCCCCTTAGGAACAGGCTTTCCAATTTCTAATTTGGATTTATTTTCCCATTTAATAACCCATAATCAGATCTTACTAACTAACTATTTGCAACTTGACAATTTAAAACAGAGTTTTCAAATACTTAAATATTATTTACTGGATGAAAAAGGTAAAATTTATAATCCCTATTCATGCAGTAACATTATTTTGAATCCATTCAATTTGAATTGGTATTTTATCCATTACAATTATTGTGAAGAGACATCTACAATTGTTAGTCTTGGGCAGTTTCTTTGTGAAAATGTATGTATAGCCAAAAAAGGACCGCATTTAAAATCGGGTCAAGTTCTAATTCTTCAAGTTGACTCTGTGGTAATACGATCAGCTAAGCCTTATTTGGCTACTCCAGGAGCAACCGTTCATGGACATTATGGGGAAATCCTTTACGAAGGAGATACATTAGTTACATTTATATATGAAAAATCAAGATCTGGTGATATAACGCAAGGTCTTCCAAAAGTGGAACAGGTGTTAG